GTCATTTGGCTGAGGTATAAGCAAATGTTTTGAAAACATTTTACAGGGTAAACAACCTAATGGCTTTTATACAAACCTTCATAATTTAATTCCCATAAAAAAAATTAAATAATTTAAACTAACAGGTAAAAATCTCTTTCAAGCTAAATACATTAATTTATCATAACGAAAACGAGGTAAAGTACCTCGTACTCAAATAAAAACAAATCTAACAAACACTAATTTAAAATAAAACCTCAAAGATTCCAGATTTCCCCCTAAAAATAGTAAAGCAAAAAGTATACTTATAAATAAAATACTAGCGTACTCGGCTATAAAAATCAAAGCAAACCCTCCTCTCCTATACTCGGTATTAAAACCAGATACTAATTCTGACTCCCCTTCCGCGAAGTCGAAAGGGGTTCGATTAGTCTCTGCCAAACAAGAAACCAATCAAACTAAAGCCATCGGAAAAGTAAATACCAACAATCAAATTCCCTCTTGATATAAAGATAAAGATCCTATCCTGTAATTACCTACTAAAAATAAAAAACATATTAAGACAAATACCAAACTAACTTCGTATGAAATAGTCTGAGCCACCGCTCGTAATCCTCCTAAAAGAGAGTACTTAGAATTGGAGGATCAACCAGCTCCTATGGTAGTATATACTCCTAACCTTGTACAACACAGAAAAAACAGCACACTGAGCCTAAAACTAAACAATCCTAGTCCATAAGGCATTACTGCTCAAGTGACTAACGCTACAAACAAACTAAAAACGGGAGATAAGTAGTAAGGAAAAAAAGTTGAAAGAGAAGGTACTACTTGCTCCTTTGTAAAAAGCTTGACGGCATCTGAAAATGGTTGTAAAATCCCAAAATAGCCAACTTTATTAGGTCCCTTCCGGATTTGAATATATCCTAAAACCTTTCGTTCTAGTAAGGTGACAAAAGCCACTCCTACTAAAACACAGATAATAAGAACAATATAATTAACAATTATTACCAAAATCCTCATTTATATTTACAAGAACACTTAATATTCTGCTAAAGCAATTTTAAAAATATTCAAATTTATAAAAATATTTTAAATACTTGATCCTTTCGTACTAAAGTATTTTCATATACTACAAAAGATAGAAACCAACCTGGCTCGCGCCGGTTTGAACTCAAATCATGTAAAATTTTAAAAGTCGAACAGACTTTCTTTTATAGCTTCTGCACCATAAAGAAATTTTAATTCAACATCGAGGTCGCAATCCTTTTTGTCGATAAGAACTCTTAAAAAAGATTACGCTGTTATCCCTAAAGTAACTTTATCTTACAATCTCTACTAAGGATCTTTTTAACCAAAGATATATGTATTTCAAAAGAACAGTTAATCGTATATTCCTATCGCCCCAATAAAATATTACTAAATTATTTCTTACTAAACAAACAAATATAATAAAAAATTTAATTTATATAAAGTTTTATAGGGTCTTATCGTCCCTTTGCAATATTTAAGCCTTTTCACTTAAAAGTTAAATTCAATTTTTACAAATAAGACAGTTTATTTTTCATTCAGCCCTTCATACAAGCTTTCAATTAAAAAACTAATGATTATGCTACCTTTGCACGGTCAGATTACCGCGGCCTTTCAATTATTCAATGGGCAGGCTAGACCTTATATTAACTTTCATACGGACATGTTTTTGTTAAACAGGTGAAAATAATATTTGCCGAGTTCCTTATCTATATTCCTTACAACCTAAAATTTTACTACCTAATCTATTTTATCTACCATTTACATATCAATCTACTGATAAAATCATTATAACAAAAATTTAAAAATCCATTTTTTTATTAAATATTAACTAATAAACCTAATTATAAATAATATAAATTATGATTGTGAACTATAACGTATTCTTTACTGGCAGATTTCAAGCCTATTTTCAAAAATTAATCAATTACGAATTATATTAAATCTTGTTTGTAAAGAGCTTTCCCCCTTACAATTACTTATTTATTAAAAATAATAAATATTAGAATTAAATTCTTTTCTTTAATAACTAGATATCAAGAAACGCGAAAAACATATCATAACTAATTTATATTTATAAACAATGATGACACATTAACAAATAATATAAATTAGATCTTTTCTTTTCGAGACCATTACTTCTCAATAAAAAATTTTGACCCTCCCTGATACAAAAGGTATATATTATTACTTCTTTCATAGTTAAATTTATAAATATCTTTCTTATACAATACTATCCACTATCAACCGAATCAAAATTTCATTAATCATTACTAAAAACTTAATAACATAAAAATATTTTTCTATTAAAAAATAATCAACCATAAACATAAAAATAAGAAATCATATCTCAAAATATATTGAATACTACAATAATCTCCTCATTGTAAAAGAGGTGTTTTTATTAATACTATATTTTGAATTCTAGGTGCACTTTCCAGTACACCTACTATGTTACGACTTATCTCATCTTTTAAACGAGAGCGACGGGCGATATGTACATACCCCAGAACTACAATCAAAATAACTTATTAAAATATTATTACAATTAAATCCAATTTCAAAAATATATTTCAATACTTTTTCCATATTTCACAAAACTGTAATGCAATTCACTCTAACCTCTTATATTAGCTGCACCTTGATCTAATGTCTCACCTAACCAAGATAAGTAAATGATTAATATTCTTTAAAAATCACATCTATGACGGTATACAAACTGACATATACTAACAAGAGTAAGATTCTTCGGGGGTTATCGATCTCTTAAAGCAAATTTCTCTAACAAGTAGCGGGTACCGCCAAATCTCTTAGGTTTTAATTCCAGTATACTACCAATATTTTATTGAATTTAATAAAAGAATAATAGGGTATCTAATCCTAGTCTATATTATCTTTTTTCAAAGGTTCATTTTAACCAATAAACTTATTTCTCTTCACGCTAATTACAAATTTCACCTCCAAATTATATAAAATATAATAAATCCATAACTAATCTAAATAAACTACAAATAAATATTTGATAATTTAATATTCCGGTATGACCGCGGCTGCTGGCACCAGATTTAACCATATTTAAATGAAGTCACTATATCAATTTTACAATAATATATAACACTAACTGCTGCGATTTAAATAAATATTTTATATATAAACAATTATATCATTCATAAAATTTGTCACACTCACGTTTACATTCAATATATAATTCTTAAATTACCATTCAAACTCAGATCAAATTTTTAAACAATTTCATAAAACGTTATAATTATAAGAGAATTGAAATCTCTCGTAACATTACTAAATTATCCAGAATATAATTCTTGTCCAATACCATGAAGATAATAAACAACTGTTTATTATCTTCAGAACAATAACTGCCTAGTCTCTCAAACCCTTGCAACTTATAAAATAATTATACTCTTGAAAATCAAAGTTTCATGTGTCCTCACACTGAATTACATCTATTTTACAAATTTAAAAGAGGTATATTTTAAGATAATTCATTAATATATACATTTCTTTATTTATAACATTATAATTAATTAAATCTCAATTATAAATTAATAGTTCATTAATTTCAAATAATCTAATAACGCTGACATAATTTGCATATAACATAAATAATTAATCTATATCTCAAAAAACTGTATAAAATTAACTTATAATAACACACAAAGAACTGCATAGAAAGGAGCAAGATTTTCATCTAATTCTGCTAAGTGGATCACATTTAATAATCAATAAATGCCTATATATAAATCTGCGCATTAATGAGGGATAACAGTATATAAATCTTTCTCTTTCTCTCTAAACAGAATTTAACATTAACTATATATAAAAAATTAACTAAATAATTACATTTAATATATAATATAATTACATATCTATAAATGTATACATAGTCGTGATCAAATATTCTCACCTTCATACTAAAGGATTCTCTCTACACCATTCAACTCATATATTATAAAACATCTGTACTTATGATTTTATACCTCCATATAAAATACTTAAAAAAGATAAGCTAAAACTCAAGCTGACGGGCTCATACCCCGTTAATGGAAAGATCCTCTTTTTAAGTAAAGAAGAGGTGCCTGAGCAAAGGAATACATTGATACTGTACTAACGCGGTTTTCCGCTCTTTTCACATTTTTGTATTTAATTCAAACCCAATTAAAAAAAATGCTCTACCCTTCCTCTATTTTATTTTCATCTACTCTTTTACTAGGAACAGTCCTAGCCATTTCGTCATCTTCATGATTTGGGGCTTGAATAGGTCTTGAACTCAATTTAATATCTTTTTTAGCTCTTATTTCTGTGAAGAATAATCAATACTCTTCTGAATCTGCCTTAAAATATTTTTTAATTCAAGCCTTAGCCTCCGCTATAGTAATACTCTCAGCTCTTATAATTAATATATCTTTATACTGAGCTCCTATAATTCTCTCTCTAAGACTTTTACTTAAAAGAGGAGCAGCTCCATTTCACTTTTGATTTCCTGTAGTAATAGAAAGACTAAATTGACCACATGCCACTATTTTGATAACTATTCAAAAAATTGCCCCTCTTAGCCTAATATCCCATCTCACTTACTCAAGGAGATTATTAATCAAAATTTCAATTTTACTCTCTGCTACAGTAGGTGCTATTGGGGGATTAAATCAAACTTCATTACGAAAACTATTAACATATTCTTCGATCAATCACATAGCTTGGATATTAGCAGCCCTTTTTACTAGAGAATTAATATGAATCGTATACTTAACAGTATATTGTCTAATAGTTAGGACTATTACTCTATTATTTTTTCAACAACAAAGATTCCATATCTCATCCCTCATCACGAATAAATCCAATAAAATGCTTATAAAAGTAGCTACCTTTTGCTCTCTGTTTTCCCTGGGAGGACTCCCCCCATTTACGGGATTTTTTATTAAATGAATAATAATCCAAGAATTAAACATGACATTTAACTTTTTCACACTTCTTATCTTACTAAGATCTTCTTTATTAACATTGTTTTTCTACATGCGAATTTTATCATTCACCTTGCTTTTATCCCATTCATCTCCTAAGTGAATAATTATTAAAAATAATTCATCATCTTTGCTACCTTTAATTATTTTTATTAATTTTTTAGGCCTCTTATCTCCATCTTTACCAATTCTTACGGCTTAAGATTTTAAGTTAATTAAACTAGTAGCCTTCAAAGTTATAAATAAGAGTCAAATCTTTTAAATCTTATATTAAGTCTCAGCTTTATTTGCTTCTTTAGATTTGCAACCTAATGTTTTTTCATAAACTACGAAACTAAACAGAAGGGGAACTCCCGTAAATAAATTTACAATTTATCGCCTACTCTTCTCAGCCATTCTGTCTATTTTAATGCAACGCTGATTATTTTCAACTAACCATAAAGATATTGGTACATTATATTTCATTTTTGGAGCCTGAGCAGGTATAGTAGGTACTTCATTAAGACTAGTAATTCGAGCAGAGCTAGGACAACCAGGAAGACTTATTGGAGATGATCAGATTTATAACGTAGTCGTTACAGCACATGCTTTCGTAATAATCTTTTTCATAGTTATACCTATTATGATTGGGGGATTTGGAAATTGACTTGTTCCCCTTATACTTGGAGCCCCAGATATAGCCTTCCCACGAATAAATAATATAAGATTTTGACTACTTCCCCCATCCCTAACTTTACTACTTTCAAGAGGAATAGTCGAAAGAGGAGTTGGTACTGGATGAACAGTTTACCCTCCACTTGCAGCTAATATCGCTCACGCCGGGGCCTCAGTAGATTTAGGTATTTTTTCACTACATTTAGCAGGGGTTTCTTCAATTTTAGGAGCCGTCAATTTTATAACAACTGTTATTAATATACGAGCAAGTGGTATGACAATAGATCGAATACCTCTTTTTGTATGATCAGTATTTATTACAGCAATTCTTCTTCTTCTTTCGCTGCCGGTTCTTGCTGGAGCTATTACTATATTACTAACTGACCGTAATTTAAATACTTCATTCTTTGACCCAGCTGGGGGAGGAGACCCCATCCTATACCAACATTTATTTTGATTTTTCGGTCATCCAGAAGTCTATATTTTGATTTTACCCGCCTTTGGTATAATTTCCCATATTATTAGACAAGAATCTGGTAAAAAAGAAGCTTTTGGAACTCTCGGTATGATTTATGCTATACTAGCGATTGGGGTTTTAGGTTTTGTTGTATGAGCACATCATATATTTACAGTTGGAATAGACGTAGACACTCGAGCTTACTTTACATCCGCCACAATGATTATTGCTGTCCCTACTGGAATTAAAATTTTTAGATGACTAGGAACTCTTCATGGAACACAAATCAATTACAGACCGTCTATACTATGAACGCTAGGCTTTGTTTTTTTATTCACCGTAGGGGGACTAACGGGAGTAGTTTTAGCTAATTCTTCTATTGATATTATTTTACACGACACTTATTATGTAGTAGCACATTTTCACTATGTTTTATCCATAGGAGCAGTCTTTGGTATTTTTGCAGGAATCGCACATTGATTTCCTCTTTTTACAGGTTTAACGTTAATTCCCAACTGACTTAAAGTACATTTCTTAACTATATTTATCGGGGTAAATATTACATTCTTTCCTCAACATTTTTTAGGATTAAATGGGATGCCACGACGATATTCTGACTATCCTGACGCTTATATAACATGAAATGTTGTATCGTCAATTGGCTCTATAGTTTCCCTTATTGCTGTATTAATATTTGTATTTATTATCTGAGAAGCTTTTATTTCAAAACGACCTGTTATATCCTCACTTTCCCTACCAACTTCGTTGGAATGACAACAGAAACTCCCTCCTGCCTCTCATAGTTATATAGAAATCCCAATAATCACTAACTTCTAAGATGGCAGAGCTTATGCATAGGACTTAAGATCCTAAAACAAGGATATCCCTTTTTTAGAACTCCAAGATGGCAGAAATTTATGTATAAAATTTAGGATTTTAAGATGGATACACATCCTCTTGGAAATTAATGGCAACATGAAGATATTTGGGCTTTCAGGATAGAGCTTCACCCTTAATAGAGCAATTAATTTTCTTTCACGACCACGCAATAATTGTATTAATTCTAATTACTACATTAGTAGGCTTTATAATATTTTCTTTATTTTTTAACTCCCTAACAAACCGGTTCCTTTTAGAGGGACAAACAATTGAAATTGTCTGAACAGTTTTACCTGCTTTTATTTTAATTTTTATTGCTCTCCCTTCTCTTCGACTATTATACCTTCTAGATGAAGTCAATAACCCCAGACTTACTTTAAAAACTATTGGACATCAATGGTACTGAAGATATGAATATTCTGATTTTCTACAAGTTGAATTTGACTCTTATATAATTCCCTCTAATGAGATGACTTCTTCTTCGTTCCGACTGCTAGATGTAGATAATCGCACAGTCTTACCATTTAATACTCAAATTCGTGTCCTTGTTTCAGCAGCTGATGTAATTCACTCTTGAACTGTTCCAGCTCTAGGAGTGAAAGTAGATGCAATTCCAGGACGACTGAATCAAATTAGATTTTTAATTAATCGACCAGGACTTTTCTATGGTCAATGTTCTGAAATCTGCGGAGCTAATCATAGTTTTATGCCCATTGTAATCGAGAGAGTTCCTATCCCGCATTTCCTTAATTGAATTTCTCTAATAAACGACGCTTAGTTGGGTGACTGAAATGAAAGTGTTAACCTTTTAAGTTTATTATAGTAGCCGTCTACTTCCAACAAAAAATTAGTTAAACCTATAACGTAAGCTTGTCAAGCTTAAATTATCAATTTGATATTTTTTAATGCCTCAGATAGCCCCGATATTATGACTTTATTTATTTATATTTTTTATTACTGTCTATATAATTTTTCTTATTTTAAATTTCTTTTCTAAAATACCAACTCCAGCTTTATTTAAAAAAGAACAAAAACCCCTTCCCTCTTTATCCTGAAAATGATAACTAACCTATTTAGTGTTTTTGATCCCTCATCGTCAATTCCTAATCTCTCATTAAATTGACTTTCCACATTTATTGGTCTTATATTAATCCCAGTCTTATATTGAGCGATACCCTCTCGATGATCTTTAATATGGAATAAAATCAACTTTACTCTTTATAAGGAATTTAATACTCTATTAGGCCCTAATATAGGAGCTTTTCCTTTCATATTTGTTAGATTATTTTCTATTATTATTTTTAATAATTTTCTCGGGTTAGTCCCATATATTTTTACAAGAACCAGTCATCTAGCTATAACTCTTAGATTAGCCTTACCTATATGACTTAGTTTCATAATTTACGGTTGAGTAAATAATACACAACACATATTTGCCCACCTTGTACCTCAAGGTACCCCCGCAGCCTTAATACCATTTATAGTTTTAATTGAAACAGTTAGAAATATAATCCGCCCAGGAACTTTAGCTGTACGTTTAGCTGCCAATATAATAGCAGGCCACCTCCTATTAAGATTACTCGGAAATAATGGCCCAGGAGCTACTAATTTAATTTTAACAATCTTAATTTTTTCACAAATTCTCCTGCTGATATTAGAAGCTGCCGTTGCAATCATCCAATCATATGTTTTTTCAGTATTAAGAACACTCTACGCAGCAGAAGTATAAACTAATGACTTCCGCACATGGACACCACCCTTACCATCTTGTAGACATAAGACCTTGGCCGCTAACAGGCTCAATCAGAGCTCTCATACTAACAACAGGATTAGTAAAATGATTCCACCAATTTAATGTAAATCTATTAATACTCAGATTTATTGGACTTCTTTTAACAATAGTACAATGATGACGAGATATTACCCGTGAAGGAACTTACCAGGGACTTCATACTACTATTGTAGTAAAAGGATTACGATGAGGTATAATCTTATTTATTGTATCTGAAGTATTATTCTTTTTCTCTTTCTTCTGAGCTTTCTTTCACAGAAGCCTGTCACCTACTGTAGAAATTGGTAGACTTTGACCACCAATTGGTATTCAGCCATTTAATCCTTTTCAAATCCCTCTCCTTAATACAGCCATTCTACTAGCTTCGGGAGCTACCGTTACTTGGTCCCATCATGCAATTATATCTGCAAACCAAGACCAAGCCCTTCAAAGACTAGCCCTTACTATTTTACTAGGTCTTTACTTTACAGCCCTTCAAGCTCTCGAATATTTTGAAGCACCTTTTACAATCGCTGATTCCGTATATGGTACTACTTTCTTTGTTGCTACGGGATTTCACGGACTCCATGTTATTATTGGAACTTCTTTCCTAATTGTCTGCTTATACCGACTCTATCAATGCCATTTTTCTCCTAATCATCATGTGGGGTTTGAAGCGGCCGCTTGATATTGGCATTTTGTAGATGTTGTTTGACTTTTCCTCTATATTTCAATTTACTGATGAGGAGGATAGATTATCTTATTAGTATAATCAGTACATTTGACTTCCAATTAAATAGTTTAATTTTCATTAAATAAGATAATGCTCCTTATATCAACTATCATTTTGATTACTCTACTTTTAGCTAATGTCGTTATATTAATTGCTTCCATTTTATCAAAAAAAACAACCAAAGACCGAGAAAAAAACTCACCATTCGAATGTGGATTTGACCCAAAAGAGTCAGCGCGACTACCCTTTTCACTACGTTTTTTTCTTATTGCTGTAATTTTCCTGATCTTTGATGTAGAAATCACCCTCCTTCTTCCAGTAATCTTTATTTTACCTTATAGTAATTTATTTTCATGAATAATCACAACACTTATCTTCTTATTAATTTTATTAATTGGGTTATATTTTGAGTGAGCCCAGGGGGCACTTGATTGAGCACAATAAGCTAAAAAACAAAATATTGTGCTTCAGTTTCGACCTGTTTTTTTGGTTATTTAAAACCTTTAGCTACGAACTTATAGTCAAAGTATTGACATCTAACTTGCACTTAGAAAGTGTCCTATTTAGGACTAAGCTCAGTTATTATAGTGTAAGTTTTAAACACATTACATTTTCACTGTAAAAATAAAGATCTTCTTTTAAAAACTTGATTAAAGCCAAAGAGAGGCATATTATTGTTAATAATAAAATTAGGTATCTACCTTAATCAAGAAAGTAAGATATTCAAAGAGAGACTTCTAATCTACTCTTCAGCAGTGCAATTCTGTTATACTTTTGTCATATTCACAGATAAAATCACCTTTACAGCTTCAATGTAATGCTCTACGAATAAGCTATATGAATTTATACATAAATTACTATAACTCCTACTACCACAAGTAAAAATCTTAACATATATAATTTTACATTATTATCTTGAATAAACTGTAAATTTAAAGAACTTCCTATTATACTGGTATACACTCCCTGCCCCCCATAAAATTCAGATCAACCCTGGTCTCCAACTTTACATACATCTCTTCCCTTTAATAAAATTAACTTATTTGACTCTAAAGTAGACAAAAAAGGTAAAAATCATATTGAACCAGAAAATACCACTATAGAATATAAACTCAAAGACTTTAAACTTTCCCTAACAGAAAATAAACTTAAAATATAACCCACCCTAGCACCAAGAATTCTAATTAATAAAGCCAATAGTTTGATAAAGATACTTATACAAATTATATCAGGATACGGAAAAATTAATCAAGAAAGTATTGCTCCCCCTGAGATAGCTCCAACAGCAAGCCCAAGTATAGGAGATGTTATAATATCTCTATCATCTTGAACTCTCGAAAAAGACCCCAATCTTCTAAATCCTCTTATACTATAATAAATTAAACGAAATGTATAGCAGACCGTCAAACCAGTCCTAAATACAAATAATAAAAAAATAATTAAATTAGCACTTCTTATAAAAATAACCTCTAAAATCAAATCCTTAGAATAAAACCCAGCTAAAAAAGGAGTCCCACATAAAGATAAATTAGCCAGATTTATACACATTGTAGTTAAAGGTATTTGAGTAACTAAACTCCCTATAAAACGAATATCTTGATAATCTTTTACTCTATGAATAACTCTTCCTGCACATATAAATAAAAGTGCTTTAAATAAAGCATGCCTAAGTAGATGAAAAAAAGCCAGATCAGTCCGCCCTAAAGCCAAAATCCCTATTATAACCCCCAATTGACTTAAAGTAGATAAAGCAATAATTTTTTTTAAATCATATTCAAAATTGGCCCCCAACCCAGCTATAAACATAGTCAAACTCGCTAATAACAATAAAAGTATAGTAACCTGCTCTGATAAAATAGGACTCACTCGAATGATCAAATAAATACCAGCTGTGACCAACGTAGAAGAATGTACTAGTGCTGAAACAGGAGTCGGAGCTGCTATTGCAGCAGGTAATCACGCAGAAAAAGGAATTTGAGCTCTTTTAGTTATCCCCGCAAGAACTAGTAAAAAAGATAATACTGTTAAGTATCTATAAATTATATCCTCATTATAAAAAATAAAATTTCACCTACCTTTTCTAAATAAAAATGCAATTCTTAAAAGAATTGCAACATCTCCTACTCGATTAGATAAGGCAGTTAATATTCCAGCAGCAGCAGATTTTTCATTTTGATAATAAATTACTAAAACATAAGAAATTAAACCTAACCCATCTCATCCTAGTAAAATTCTGATTAGGTTGGGGCTAATAATTAAAGCTCCTATAGATACAACAAAACCTAACACTAGATAAATGAAACGATTTAAATTATAATCTTGACTTATATACCTCCCCCTATAAAAAAGAACTATAGAAGAAATAAATGTAACAAACCCTAGAAATATTAAAGACATTCAATCTAAAATCAATGTTATGTTAATACAACACCTATTTCTACTAATTAATCTTCACTCTAAAAAAATAGAACTACCTCTCTGAACAAAAACAATTCTCGTAATTAGACTTCTAAAAGACACTGTTAATAAAAAAATTAATCTAACATAATATATTTTTACATTTCACATGATCAGAGATAAATACTTATTTCTTTAGTACCACAAACTAATATTTTTTATAAACTACTCTAATATTATATTAAATAAAAAACATAAGAAGCTCTTAAAATAACTACATTTAGAGGAATCCAGTGTAAAGCTAATGTAAAATATTCAGAAACTTTACCAGAGCAGCAAGAAAAAAGACTTCTATAAAATTTTCCATGTTGACTCATTGAATACATATATAAAGTATATGAAGCCCTGAAAAAAGAAAGTAACCCTAATCCTAGAATTCTAAAGATATCCCAACTTATAACTCTCATAAATAAACAAATCTCCCCTAGTAAATTTAAAGTAGGAGGAGCTGCTATATTTCCAATCCTTAATAAAAACCACCACAATGCTATACTAGGTATAATATTTATCAAACCTTTATTAATTATTAAGCTTCGACTTCCAACACGCTCATAAGCCATATTTGCCAGACAAAATAAACCGGAAGAACACAAACCATGTCCTACTATGACCGCTAAAGACCCATTAATACCTCATCAATTAAATCTTACTAAACCACACAATACTAAACCTATATGAGCAACTGAAGAATAGGCAATCAATGCTTTTATGTCAACCTGACGAAGACAAGTAAACCTAACAATAACACCGCCAAATAACCTAATAGACATCCAAATTCAAGATACAGCCATATTTACCTCAGAGAACAATGATAAAATCCGTACCAACCCATAACCTCCTAATTTTAATAATACTCCAGCTAAAATTATTGAACCAGCCACAGGTGCTTCAACATGAGCCTTGGGAAGTCAAAGATGAACTAAAAATATAGGTAATTTTACAATAAAAGCAAATACTCTCCTAAAATATCATATAAAACAAATTATTGAATTTCCCCCGAAATCACTTATCAATCCGAAAATCAAAGTCCCTCTTATTTTATATAATCTAATAATAGATACCAGAAGAGGTAATGAAGCAAATAGAGTGTAAAATAATATATAAATACCAGCTTGAAGACGCTCAGGCTGGTAACCCCAACCTAAAATAAGAATTAGAGTAGGAATTAAAGACCTTTCAAACCTAATGTAAAATAATAAATAATCCCCAACACTAAAAGTCAAAACTAGACTTAATAAAAGGCCCAATAATATTTTCATAAAAAGTCTGGGATAATTATTTCTTAATAAAATTTTCTGCCTAGCTTGAATAATTAAGACAATAATCCACAGTCTTAATAAAATCAAGACATATCTAAGACAATCTATACCCAAACACCACCCTAAATTTATAATAAAAAAATCATAATTAAATCCTAAACAAAATAGTACTACTAAACTGAAAAGAACTAATTTACAAGTTAACCAGTTAGAACTAAAAGGCATCAATATAATTAAAGGGATAATAAATTTTAACATTATAAAACCCTAAAAGACCTAAAAAAATCACCTCCCCTCGATCGCACTAAATATACCAATAACCTGACCCCCAGAGCTCCTTCACAGGCTGTGAAAGTTAAAAAAAAAAGTACAAAATACCCTTCTACACCGACACAAAAAAATCTTATTCTTATTAGTCAAAAGATTCTCACTATAATAAACTCCAACCTTAATAAAGTTCTCAAAAAATGCTTACGATTTAAAACAAAAGCTATTATCCCACATACCACTGAAAATAACCCTACATAATAATAAATAAAAATTGTCATTAGTTTTAATAGTTTAAATAAAATATTGGTCTTGTAAACCAGAGATAAGAAAATCCTTTTAAAACATCAGGGGAAAGAAACCTCCTTTCTTTAATTCCCAAAATTAATATTTTTAATAAACTATCCTCTGAAGATGTCACTAACAATTTCTCTTATCCCTATTATCACTTCTATTTCTATTATCTTCTCATGTATAATACATCCGTTAACAACAGGATTAACTTTACTTATCCAAACCGCACTAATATGTATAACAGCGGGGTTGTTTATAACTTCTTTCTGATTTTCATATATTCTATTCTTAATCTTTTTAGGAGGAATATTAATTTTATTCATTTATGTAGCTTCATTGGCCCCTAATGAACCCTTCATTTTATCACCAACTATTGTTTTAATTCTCATAACAGGATTATTTATTTTTATTCTATTACTACTTTGAGACCCCTTAATAAAAATAACCCCTTCCCAAACACCTTCACCTTCTTCCTTAATTTTATTTAAAACCTCAATACAAACCTTAACAACCAAGCCCTTTTATAATCCTCCAATTTCTAATTTAACTTTATTCATAATCCTCTATTTATTATTTACTTTAATTGTAGTGGTTAAAATTACAGATCATTTTAGAGGACCTTTGCGACTAATAAACTAATGACATCATCAATCCGAAAACATCATCCTCTTTTTAAGATTGCAAACGGAGCTCTCATTGATATACCAGCCCCCTCTAATATCTCTACCCTTTGAAATTTTGGGTCCCTATTAGGTCTTTGTTTGGTTATGCAATTAGCAACAGGATTATTTTTAGCCATGCACTATACTGCCGATATTGACTTAGCTTTTTCAAGTGTCAGCCATATTTGTCGAGATGTAAACTATGGTTGACTATTACGAACTTTACATGCTAATGGAGCTTCTTTTTTTTTTATCTGCTTATATGCTCACGCTGGCCGAGGAATATATTATGGCTCATATATATATATAGAAGTCTGAAATGTTGGTATTATTATTCTATTCGCTACCATAGCGACAGCTTTTCTAGGATATGTTTTACCCTGAGGCCAAATGTCTTTCTGAGGTGCTACAGTAATTACCAATTTATTCTCTGCTGTTCCCTATGTAGGGAATAGCTTAGTTCAATGATTATGAGGGGGATTCGCCGTGGGAAACGCGACTCTAACTCGTTTTTTCACTTTTCATTTTCTATTGCCTTTTATTATTGCTGCCCTTACCTTAATCCACATTTTATTTCTTCACCAAACTGGATCAAATAATCCTCTTGGAGTGTCAAGACAAATTGATAAAATTCCTTTTCACCCTTATTTTACCTACAAAGATGTTGTAGGATTTGTAGTAATAATCATAGGACTTACTCTTTTAACCCTTTGAAATCCGTATCTATTGGGAGACCCGGATAATTTCATCCCAGCTAACCCCCTGGTAACCCCTGCCCATATTCAACCAGAGTGATACTTTCTTTTTGCTTATGCAATTCTTCGTTCCATCCCTAATAAACTAGGTGGTGTAATTGCCCTAGTAATATCCATTGCTATTTTATTCATCCTTCCTTTTACACACCGCTCTAATTTCCGAAGACTTACATTTTATCCTATTAATCAAATTATATTTTGAATACTTATCTCTATCGTTATCTTATTAACCTGAATTGGAGCACGTCCAGTGGAAGATCCTTATGTTCTAACAGGACAGATTTTAACAGTGCTTTACTTTCTATATTATATTTTAAGACCTCTTATAATAATAACATGAGACTCACTACTTAAATAA